TGAGATAATCGAGTTAATATATATCGTATAGAAAACGATTCCACTTATAAGAAAGGAGGAAAAATAGACAGTGGCTATTCATTCCACTGCGTCAGATCGATAATCTATCTGCGAATTTCCGTATAGAAAGAAATAGAAAAAATATTCGAAATAAATAGAATATAATAGATAGAATAGAAAGAATTCGAATACATGGAAAAAAGATTCTGGCTAGATCGTCCGCTTGACAATACTGCCATTTTTTGGTTATATATATATTCAAAATATTATTAATTTTTGGAGTAGTGGCGCTACTCATAAAACTTGATTCAATAAGGAGGATTCCTATGAAAATGAAAGAATTTTTACTCTTGCTAGTGAACAAAATACTCAATTCAGTGATTGGAGGTGGACTCTTTTGTGGATTTATGACCACAGCCACCGTAGGTCTCGGCTATTTCTTCGTTGTAGCCAGTTTCTTCATAAAAGACAAACAGTTCTTCATAAAAGACAACCAGAGACGGGTAGCAGCAATGACTGGTTTTGTTACGGGACAGTTCGTGATGTTCACATCGATCTACAATAGGCCGCTCCATGAAGGATTGGTTCAACCTCATAGCATCATTATGCTATTTCTAGGGTCATTCTTCGTTCAACTCTTCTGGACTAGTCGAAAAACTTTGCGCAACAGGCGCTTTTTGGATCCTCACGATCTTATCACTAAAAGAAAGTACGTGCTCCGCCTTCAATTGGAATTTATTATTAATTTCTTTGTGCAATTATGCAACCCGTACCTTGAACCTGATTCAATGATCCCCGGATTAGTCAACTTTTGTCTCTCTCGCTATAACAACGACAACGAAAAGAGGATCTTATTTGTAAGAAGTAGTTTGGCTGGTTGGTTAGTTGGGCACATTTTCTTCATGATTTTCTTCATGAAGTTGTTGGAATTCATATTGATCATAATCATTTGGGTAAGAAAGAACTTTTTTGAATCTGATGACGAAGATGAAAATGAAAATAAGTGAAATAGATCAACCTTTATCTATTTCACTTATTCTCTATTTCACTTATTCGACTGGAATGGCAGCGAATCGAACAAAAAAAAGTCATTAAAAAAATGACTGAGATAATCGAGTTAATATATATCGTATAGAAAACGATTCCACTTATAAGAAAGGAGGAAAAATAGACAGTGGCTATTCATTCCACTGCGTCAGATCGATAATCTATCTGCGAATTTCCGTATAGAAAGAAATAGAAAAAATATTCGAAATAAATAACTCATTATTTTTATAAACAAGCAGGAGTACTGGCACTACTCCTAAAACTTAAAAAAAAGGAGACCCTCTGATGGTTCTATCTATTTATAAAGAAGAAACGATAAGAATGAAGGGCGTATGTTATCTAGGGAATCATATATGTTTTGGTAAATATGAAAGACTTGAACCCGTTTGGATCAGATCTATGTCCAGTTACAAAAAACAGAAAAAATGGAGGATCCAGGTTGGGGATGATTTTGAAAATGATAGCGACTCTTTTCAAAGCAAGGAGTTTCAAAAGTATATCCAAAAGTATATCAACGATACTAATCGTATCAATGCATTCCTCGAAAAGCAAATTTCGGATCTAAAGGATCTTATAGAGGAACTTGTGGAGGACGGTGTTATTCCGTCTTATTCAAAGACAAGGGCTCTCCCTTGTATTTTGCTATTTTTGGATTTTTTCTTGCAGGATTACATGAAGGTTAAAAATGGTTTGTCATCGGAAAGAAGAAAAGAAGCCAAAAAAGAAGCGGAAAGACAGGCGCACAGTCATCCGGAGACAGGGTTTCTGTATTCTGTGAAAATTCCATTTTTTCATCTAATAAATATGGAATATTCGGATTCTAATGCAAAGACAGATTTTCGGAATTCTGTGCAATTTTTATTTTCTTCTCTAAAAAATGATCCTCGTAGGAATAGATTCGTCGACTCGCAAATATCAGATCTAACTCTAGATCGTTGTCTTGTCGAGTCGGGCCTACAGGATCTTATCGATTATATTCTCCGCGATTCTATTGATATTGATATTTTTCTAGAGGATGACAATTTCGCCAAGTATTACAATTTCGACGAGGCTAGTACTTGGCGAGAATTTCTAGAATTTTTGCGGGATGGTCTTTTCCAATATTTTGATATTTATTTTGATATTTTTCTAGAGGATGACAATTCCGACGAGTATTCCAATTCCGACAAGGCTAGTAATTGTCCAGAATTTTTGCGGGATAGTCTTTTCCAATTTGTGGATGATTTCCTTCAGGATTTCAGGAAGTTGAAAAATCTGCTTTTATCCGAAAAAGAAAAATATGACAAAGATGAAAAGAAAGGGAATGATTGGTCGGATTATGAAATCTAGATTTTTAGGATTTTCTGGATGAAGAGGGTAAAGAAGATGACGAAGATGAAGAGAAGGTTAATGATTGGTCGGATCATGTAAATAGCGATTTTGAGGATTTTCTGGATGAAGAGGGTGAAGAAGA